AATGATACTTATCTTTATTAGAATTAGGTACCAGGCCTTATGTCAATTCCGAAGTATCTCGTTTGTTGTAACACTTCCTACAAAAGATTTCCCATTGGAATAAGAAGGGGAAGGAAGAAGGCGAGTCGGTATGCTAATTCCTCATCCTCCAATCAGTCCTTCCCACTTCCCATGGGTTATTGTCCCAACAAATAAATAATTGTAGGAGTGAAATCTTAATATAATTCGAAAAAGCGAGAGCAGTAAGTCCAAAGAAATAAACTAAGAAAAAATACGTATTGTTTTGTTATAGGATTAAACAAAGGGATTCGCAAATAAAAGCGCTAAGGCTACAACTAGTCCATAAATTGTTAAAGCTTCCATAAAAGCCAGACTAAGCAATAAAGTACCTCGTATTTTTCCCTCCGCCTCGGGCTGTCTCGCGATCCCTTCTACAGCTTGGCCCGCAGCAGTACCTTGACCAACCCCAGGTCCAATAGAAGCAAGACCGACAGCCAACCCGGCAGCAATAACGGAAGCGGCAGAAATCAGTGGATTCATGATAAATTCCTCATAACAAAATAAGTAAATAGTTAATGATACAATAAACCAAGAAATTATGACTTAATTATTCCATCGCTAAGATCTATACAGTCGAAGGAACTAAGAACTCTGAATTGAAGTAATAATATTATTGAATCATCAGAACTACTTCGATATTTCTTTTTTTTTAGTTTAAATTCACATAATTTTTGTGAATCCATATGACTTTTGTTCTTCCATTTCTTTCTTTTTTCCAAACCATTCTCTTTGAATTTTTCGTTTTTTTCCTTGATTTAATCTCTTTATTCATTCAATATTCACTTTATCTAAATTCACAGTATTAGATATTTATTAGTTATATATGAACTAAAGATATATCTAATTAATATCTAATATCACATATACATGTGTTTCTTCCATAACGTAAATCAACTATTCATATCTTACATTCAATCGGATTCTAGAATTATTCTTCGAAACATTCACAAGAGTTGTCTTATAGCAATTAGATTACATACATCTAGTTCGGCTTCTCCTCCCCTAACCAATCTATATATTTTTTTTTCAATTTCACTTTTGTTTTTTGTAAATCTTTATTTTTTCTTTTATTATTCGACCACATGGGTACAATCAATCTACATGTACAAATTCGTTAGATCGAATCATTGCGTCGAAATATCAGTATTTGATTGATATAAGTTAATGTAATTTATTATTTATTAAAATTCTCTTTTGGTCAATCGTTGAATTGGATGAAATCAACTTGAATGGGCATCATTCTATATAACAATAACATCTTTTTTTTATAGCACATTGTAGTAATACTATAAGTAATCCCGTCAAAATTATTATTCAGATTATGATTACTAATAGCTAATAATATTGAATATTCGAATTAAATCAACAAAACAATAGAAAGAGAATATTCATTGGAGGGGGTATAAATGGACCGAACTTGAATTTTAGGAAAAAGATCTTTTAGATCTCTTTCCTTTTTTTTACTTCCCTGTTTGTTGCAACTCCCTAATATCTCTAAGATATTAAGCTTTTTTTACTATTACTCTCTAGAGAGTATATATATCTTAGTTATATATTTATTATATATAAATAGATTATATATATTTATAAATAGATTATATATATTTATATATAATATGTTATGTTCCCTAAGCGGATTATCGTGATACGCGCATATATTGCGTAAGTCTTAAGCTAAAAAAGCCTATTTCGAAAACAAGTCAATGATGACCCTCCATAGATTCGCCTATATAAGCCGCAGCTAAAGTTGCAAAAATAAGAGCTTGAATACCGCTTGTAAATAATCCAAGTAACATGACAGGTATAGGAACCACTAAAGGTACTAAAGAAACAAGAACAACAACTACTAATTCATCAGCTAATATATTTCCGAAAAGTCGAAAACTAAGTGATAGGGGTTTTGTGAAATCTTCTAAGATATTAATGGGTAAAAGGATTGGAGTTGGTTGAATGTATTTACCGAAATAACCTAATCCTTTTTTGGTAAGACCCGCATAGAAATATGCTAATGACGTGAGTAAAGCTAAAGCAACGGTAGTATTTATATCATTTGTAGGTGCGGCTAATTCCCCATGAGGTAACTGTATGATTTTCCAAGGTAAAAGAGCACCTGACCAATTCGAAACAAAAATAAATAGAAACAAAGTTCCAATAAAGGAAACCCATGGGCCATATTCTTCTCCAATCTGAGTTTTGCTCACGTCTCGAATGAATTCAAGGACATATTCGAAGAAATTCTGAATGTCAGTAGGAATCGTTTGTGGATTACGAACAGCTATAATGGCTGAACCTAATAAGATAGCAATTACAACCCAAGAAGTAATAAGTACTTGGGCATGGACTTGAAAACCTCCTATTTGCCAATAGAAATGTTGGCCAACTTCCACACCAGATATATCGTATAGCCCTTTTAGTAGTGTGTTGATAGAACATAATAGAA